ACCTTTTCTTTTATTCTTTCTAATATAATAAAATTTCTTAAACTTAAAGCGGATTCTCATATATATTCGTCTAAAAAGATGAATAGGTACACTTCATTTAGTTCTCATTCCTTGCACTTATTAACTACTTAAATATTAATATTATTTAGAATAGTTTCTATATAATAGAGATACTTATCATAAGATATCTTTATAATAGGTACAAATATTAAATTGAGGTACCCATTCTATGACAGATCTTAACTTACCCTCTATTTTTGTCCCTTTAGTGGGCCTAGTATTTCCTGCGATTGCAATGGCTTCTTTATTTCTTCATGTCCAAAAAAATAAGATTGTCTAGATCCGATGGGACCAAATTTCATCAATTTATTTCAACACTGAATCATAATACAGATATTTGTTTAGTGTAATATGGGACAATATGTGGCTTTTTCCGAACACAAACGAAAGAACTGTTATGCATGCGGATACATGATATCCGCATAAATGTATGTATATGATATGCGGGTATACCTGTTTAAAAATGATTGGCGAATATTTTTATAATAGAAAGTATATGTATCTAACCAATTATTCCTAATGGTTCATATCAGACTAGTGCTAGTTGATGAAAGTTACTTCGGCATCATGAAAAGTAAAGTCAAATTTTTTCTCAATTCCAATCGAATGCAACTGGATCTAGTATAGTATGAACTGGCGATCAGAACATATATGGATAGAACTTATAACAGGGTCTCGAAAAGCAAGTAATTTTTGCTGGGCCTGTATCCTTTTTTTAGGTTCACTAGGATTCTTAGTGGTTGGAACTTCTAGTTATCTTGGTAGGAATCTGATACCTGGATTTCCATCTCAGCAAATCATTTTTTTTCCACAAGGAATCGTGATGTCTTTCTATGGGATCGCGGGTCTATTCATTAGTTCATATTTGTGGTGCACAATTTCATGGAATGTAGGTAGTGGTTATGACCGATTCGATAGAAAAGAAGGAATAATGTGTATTTTTCGTTGGGGATTCCCTGGAAAAAATCGTCGCATCTTCCTTCGCTTCTTTATGAAAGATATCCAATCAATCAGAATGGAGGTTAAAGAAGGTCTTTTTCCTCGTCGTATTCTTTATATGGAAATCAGAGGCCAAGGAAACATTCCCTTGACTCGTACTGATGAGAATTTGACTCCGCGAGAAATTGAGCAAAAAGCTGCTGAATTGGCCTATTTCTTGCGCGTACCAATTGAAGTATTTTGAAATGAACCGAACGAAGAATGAATGTTTTCTCCACATAATAGAAGGAACTTGCTAATTTCCTTTTTTTTTAATACAATTGAAGTTTCCTCAGACTGTTACTGTTCATTCGAGAAAAACATGTTAGATTCCATTTCCTCGTTCCGTTGACACAACAACCCGCTAGAATAAAACAAAAGCAGGGGAACGTATATGGAACAACTACAACTATTCCAACTATAATAAATATAATAAACTATAATAAGAATACATCTTTTCTATACCAAAACCCCTTTGTATGCGTATTTGTATGCGTATAGGGCCCAACTCAATTCTTTTATACTAGTAAAAAGTCTAATAAGTCTAATTAAGTATGAATTCATCAAATATCCGAATATGTATTTCGTAATACAGAATTCATACTTTTAGGTTAAGCCTCAGATTTGGAACTGATACCGTATTCCTGTGCTGTGGTTAGACGGTGCAACATTTCGAAATAATTAATGGAATTGATCCGGGAGGGTTTTTCGAGTATTTATTGAAAGGAATAAATGAAGATGAAATTCGTTCGAATTTTCCCAATTGAGATACCCGGAAATCCTATTTACTTAATTTATTACTTAATTTATTTACTTTTTATATATTATATATATATTTCTCTATCTATTTATTTCTCATTTTTTTTCATCCGAAAAAGGACCCTTATTTTATTTCTATATTCCTTAATTCCTTCTGGATCTAAGGAGTCAATTATTATACAAAAATGGGAATAGATCCATAGGTTCCATACCTTGTTATAGAACTTGTGCTTTAGAGAAACATCAGATCAGATAGAGTTGACAAATGAAGCAGTTCATTAACAATTCACAGATAAAAAAAATGAAAAAAAAGAAAGCATTGATTTCCCCCCCATATCTTGCATCTATAGTATTTTTGCCCTGGTGGGTCTCTCTCTCATTTCAAAAAAGTCTCGAACCTTGGATTATTAATTGGTGGAATACTAGGCAATCCGAAACTTTTTTGAATGATATTCAAGAGAAAAATGTTCTAGAAAAATTCCTAGAATTAGAAGAACTATTCTTGTTGGATGAAATGATAAAAGAATACCCAGAGACACATATACAAAATATACAAAAGCTTCGTATAGGAATACACAAGGAAACGATACAATTGGTCAAAACACACAATGAATATAATCTCCATATCATTTTGCATTTTTCGACAAATATAATATGTTTCGCTATTTTAAGCGGTTATTTTATTCTGGGTAATGAAGAACTTGTCATTCTGAATTCTTGGGTTCAGGAATTCTTCTATAACTTAAATGACACAATAAAAGCTTTTTCGATTCTTTTAGTTACTGATTTATGGATTGGATTTCACTCGACCCATGGTTGGGAACTAATGATTGGTTCGATCTACAATGATTTTGGATTGGCTCATAACGACCAAATTATATCTGGTCTTGTTTCCACTTTTCCAGTTATTCTAGATACAATTGTGAAATATTGGATCTTCCGTTTTTTAAATCGCGTATCTCCTTCGCTTGTAGTCATTTATCATTCAATGAATGAATGAAGAACTTATTTGATCTCCTGATATCAATCAAAATTTTTCTTCGCGCATAAAGAAAGCATTTTCCATTTGACTTATTCTTTCTTTATACTTCTACCTCTTCAAGGTATTTGTCCTATTTCAATAGAATTATTTCAGTACAATGGCAGACTCGTGGATAGGGAACTATACTAGCTACCTATCTAATTTATTGTAGAAATTCCTGGATGAATGATTGGATCATGCAAAATAGAAATACTTTTTCTTTTTCTTGGGTAAAGGAACAGATCACTCGATCTATTTCTGTATCGATCATGATATATGTAATAACTCGAACATCTATTTCAAATGCGTATCCCATTTTTGCGCAGAAAGGTTATGAAAATCCACGAGAAGCAACTGGGCGAATTGTATGCGCCAATTGCCATTTAGCTAATAAGCCTGTGGATATTGAAGTTCCGCAAGCTGTACTTCCTGATACTGTATTTGAAGCAGTTGTTCGAATTCCTTATGATATGCAACTGAAACAAGTTCTTGCTAATGGTAAAAAAGGGGCTTTGAATGTAGGGGCTGTTCTTATTTTACCCGAGGGATTCGAATTAGCCCCCCCCGATCGTATTTCCCCCGAGGTGAAAGAAAAGATAGGAAATCTGTCTTTTCAAAGTTATCGTCCTAATAAAAGAAATATTCTTGTAATAGGTCCTGTTCCAGGTCAGAAATATAATGAAATCGTCTTTCCCATTCTTTCCCCCGACCCTGCTACGAAGAAAGACGTTCACTTCTTAAAATATCCCATATATGTAGGTGGGAATAGGGGAAGGGGTCAGATTTATCCTGATGGGAGCAAGAGTAACAATACAGTCTATAATGCTACATCCGCGGGTATAGTAAGCAGAATAGCACGTAAAGAAAAAGGAGGATATGAAATAATCATCGTTGATGCATCGGATGGACACCAAGTGGTTGATATTATACCTCCAGGACCAGAACTTCTTGTTTCAGAGGGTGAATCCATCAAGCTTGATCAACCATTAACAAGCAATCCTAATGTAGGGGGATTTGGTCAGGGAGATGCCGAAACAGTGCTTCAAGATCCATTACGCGCCCAAGGCCTTTTGTTCTTCTTGGCATCCGTTATTTTGGCACAAATTTTTTTGGTTCTTAAAAAGAAACAGTTTGAAAAGGTTCAATTATACGAAATGAATTTCTAGATCCAGAGATTCCTTACCATCAAGTTGGTAAAAAACGCGGAATTATTGTCGATCAATACAATTAAATATATATGATCAAAAAATTCTGTAAATCCCTTTGCTTGCTTTGTTTATACTATTTTTTCGGGATGTATGGAATTCTTTACTTGTATCCCATTCCTACCACTAGACAATAGGCATACAAAAACAAAGGAAGAGGAGACAGGGCAAGGACGGGATAAATGAAAGGAACGGTATTGGATTCTAAGTCTTACTAATCTTCTATTCGACACAAGAAAAAGGACTTTGTACCCTTTCTTGTGTCGTCTTGTATCGAAATAATAATGATTTTTCTCTTGTTCGCCAAAGATTACTATTTCTTCGTTTCCGGGTCTATCGGAATTCCTTTGTTTAGATTCATAAGAAGTAGTAGACAAACAAAAAGGGTTAGGGGGGGTAATTCATCGAGCAAACGGAACTTTTTCTATTATTCAATTAACTTCAACGTAGAATAGAACTTATTTATAAAAGAAAAAGAAAAATTATTCAAACAAAAAAATTTACTTTAACTCTTTTTATTGAGAAGCGGATGAGATTTTATTTTTACGCATACCCCAATCCTTTTTATTTCATCACCTTTTTTATTTTATCTTTTTTTTTATAGAGTAAGGTTCTATTAGTTTAGTATGGAAATGATTTGCAGGATGTCTCATCCGTTTAAATCCATATAATTATCCAGAAAATCGATTGATTCCTTCTTGTTGCTTCTCGTAAGAGTTAATATTATATTATGGAGGAACGACAGAGCCTATAAATCAATCAATAGAAATAGATTCAATTCCGTTGTTCAAAAACATCATAAGAAACAAAGGAATAAAGTGGTTTGAAAGATCAGAGCAAAGGATCCATTTTGTCATTTCTACGAAAATTTGGATTATGTTGACTGGATAACTTTCCCATTTGTATGTTATGGAATAGATCAAAGTCTCATCTCGCTCTAAGAGTAAGCACTCAGCGGTATCTTACGCCTTTCTTTT